AATGAATTGCCTGACAAAAGGATTACCTTGATAGGGTAAATCATGTAATTAATATTACATTCATTATATTTAATAGAATTAAACTATTTCTAAAAGTATCAAAAACTTTTGTGCATCATACACTAAAATATAAAAAGATAAGCTAATCAAGCTACTGGGCTCATACCCCATTTATAAAGGTTTTAATCCTTTTCTTTTTAATTTTTAATAATTCATCAAAAATTGTATTTTTAATAATTTTGATAATAGGAACACTAATTTCTATCTCAGCTAATTCTTGGTTAGGAGCTTGAATAGGTTTAGAAATTAATTTATTATCTTTTATTCCCCTAATAAGAGATAATAAATTAATATCAACAGAAGCCTCACTAAAGTATTTTCTAACGCAAGCATTAGCTTCTTCAGTGTTCTTATTTGCTACAATTTTATTTTTATTAAATTCAAATAAATTAAATTCTAACTTTTTAATAGAAATAATAATTTTTTCTTCACTTCTATTAAAAAGAGGTTCAGCTCCATTCCATTTTTGATTCCCTAATGTAATAGAAGGACTCTCTTGATTAAATGCATTGATTTTAATAACGTGACAAAAAATTGCCCCTCTAATATTAATTTCTTATGTCATTTTTAAACCTTTAATTATTATCAGAATTATTTTATCAAGATTAATTGGAGCATTAGGTGGATTAAACCAAACTTCTTTACGAAAATTAATAGCTTATTCTTCAATTAATCATTTAGGATGAATATTAACTGCAATATATAATAGAAATTTAATATGAATAACCTATTTTATTTTCTATACATTTTTAACTTTTACAATAATTTTTATATTTAATATATTTAAAACATCTCATATTAACCAATTATTTACATTAGCTTTTTATTCAAAAACAATAAAATTTTTTTTATTTTTTAATTTATTATCATTAGGAGGACTACCCCCTTTCCTTGGATTTTTACCTAAATGATTGGTAATTCAATCATTAACAATAAATAATCAATTATTTTTACTTACATTTATAGTTCTAATAACTTTAATTACACTATATTTTTATATGCGATTATCTTATAGAGCATTCATACTTAATTATCATGAAAATAATTGAATAATTAATTCATTATATAATTCAACTTATTTAAGAACTTTTATAACATATTCATTCTTTTCTTCTATAGGATTATTTTTAATATTTTCTTTATATTTTATACTTTAAGGCTTTAAGTTAAATAAACTAATAGCCTTCAAAGCTATAAATATAAGAATAATCTTTTAAGCCTTAGTAAATATATACTCCTTTAGAATTGCAGTCTAATGTCATTATTGACTATAAAGCCAATTATTTATGATTAAAGAGAATAACTCTCATGAATAGATTTACAGTCTATTGCCTAAATTTCAGCCATTTAATCGCAACAATGGTTATTCTCTACTAATCATAAAGATATTGGAACATTGTATTTTATTTTTGGAGCTTGAGCAGGAATGGTTGGAACTTCATTAAGAATTATTATTCGAGCAGAATTAGGTCACCCTGGAGCATTAATTGGAGATGATCAAATCTATAACGTAATTGTAACAACTCATGCCTTTATTATAATTTTTTTTATAGTTATACCAATTATAATTGGAGGATTTGGAAATTGACTCGTACCAATCATATTAGGAGCTCCAGATATAGCCTTTCCTCGTATAAATAATATAAGTTTTTGACTTCTACCTCCCGCATTAACACTTCTTCTTGTAAGTAGTATAGTAGAAAACGGAGCTGGAACAGGATGAACTGTTTACCCTCCTTTATCATCTAATATTGCACATGGAGGAGCTTCTGTTGACTTAGCTATTTTCTCTTTACACTTAGCAGGAATTTCTTCAATCTTAGGAGCAGTAAATTTTATTACTACAGTAATTAATATGCGATCTACAGGAATTACTTTTGATCGAATACCCCTATTTGTTTGATCAGTAGTAATTACAGCTCTACTCTTATTATTATCTCTACCTGTACTTGCCGGAGCAATTACTATATTATTAACTGATCGAAATATTAATACTTCATTTTTTGATCCTGCAGGAGGAGGAGATCCTATCTTATATCAACATTTATTTTGATTTTTTGGACATCCTGAAGTTTATATTTTAATTTTACCAGGATTTGGAATAATTTCTCATATTATTAGTCAAGAATCAGGTAAAAAGGAAACATTTGGATCATTAGGAATAATCTATGCAATACTAACAATTGGACTTTTAGGATTTATTGTATGAGCTCATCATATATTTACAGTAGGAATAGACGTAGATACTCGAGCTTACTTTACATCAGCAACAATAATTATTGCCGTTCCAACAGGGATTAAAATTTTCAGTTGACTTGCTACTCTTTATGGAACTCAATTAAATTATTCTCCAGCCATTTTATGAGCTCTAGGATTTGTATTTTTATTTACAGTAGGTGGATTAACTGGAATTGTTTTAGCTAATTCATCTATTGATATTATTTTACATGATACATATTATGTAGTAGCTCATTTTCATTATGTTTTATCAATAGGAGCTGTATTTGCTATTATAGCAGGATTTGTTCATTGATATCCATTATTTACAGGATTAACATTAAATACAAAAATACTAAAAAGTCAATTTACCATTATATTTATAGGAGTAAATTTAACTTTCTTCCCTCAACACTTTTTAGGTCTAGCAGGAATACCACGACGATATTCAGATTACCCAGATGCTTATACAGCTTGAAATATAATCTCAACAATTGGATCAACAATTTCTTTACTAGGAATTTTATTTTTCTTTTATATTATTTGAGAAAGCTTAGCATCCCAACGACAAGTAATATTCTCGATTCAATTAAATTCATCTATTGAATGACTTCAAAATACTCCACCAGCTGAACATAGCTATTCTGAACTGCCTTTATTAATTAACTTCTAATATGGCAGATTAGTGCGATGGATTTAAGCTCCGTATATAAAGTATTTTACTTTTATTAGAACCTTCTAATGTCAACATGAGCAAACTTAGGTTTACAAGATAGTTCTTCTCCATTAATAGAACAATTAATTTTTTTTCATGATCATACTTTATTAATTTTAATAATAATTACTATTTTAGTAGGCTACTTAATAATTATACTATTATTTAATAATTATGTAAATCGATATCTTTTACACGGACAAACTATTGAAATCATTTGAACTATTTTACCAGCAATTATTCTTTTATTTATTGCCCTTCCCTCTTTACGACTTTTATATTTACTTGATGAAATTAATGAACCCTCAATTACATTAAAAACTATTGGTCATCAATGATATTGAAGTTATGAATATTCAGATTTTAATAATATTGAATTTGATTCTTATATAATTCCTACAAATGAACTATCTATAGATAGATTTCGATTATTAGATGTTGATAATCGAATTATTCTCCCTATAAATTCACAAATTCGAATTTTAGTAACAGCAGCAGATGTTATTCACTCTTGAACAGTTCCTGCACTAGGAGTAAAAGTTGATGGAACACCTGGTCGTCTAAATCAAACTAATTTCTTAATTAATCGACCAGGATTATTTTATGGACAATGTTCAGAAATTTGTGGGGCTAATCATAGTTTTATACCAATTGTAATTGAAAGAATCCCTGTAAATTATTTTATTAAATGAATCTCTAATAATATAAATTCTTCATTAGATGACTGAAAGCAAGTATTGGTCTCTTAAACCACTTTATAGTAAATTAGCACTTACTTCTAATGGATAAAAAATTAGTTAAATTTATAACATTAGTTTGTCAAACTTAAATTATCAATTAATTGATATTTTTTAATTCCTCAAATAGCACCAATTGGTTGATTAAGTTTATTTATTATTTTTTCTATTGCATTTATAATTTTTAATATAATAAATTATTATTCATTTAAACCTTCTATACCTAAATCAAATCTTTCAATTAAGGTACAATCCATAAATTCATTAAATTGAAAATGATAACAAATTTATTTTCAGTATTTGATCCTTCTTCTAATATTTTTAATTTATCATTAAATTGATTAAGAACTTTTTTAGGAATTTTAATAATTCCATCTGCTTATTGATTAATACCTTCACGATACCATGTATTCTGAAATAACATTTTATTAACTCTTCATAAAGAATTTAAAACTCTCCTAGGACCAATAGGAGCTAATGGTTCAACTTTCTTATTTGTCTCACTATTTTCAATAATCTTATTTAATAATTTTATAGGATTATTTCCATACATTTTTACTAGAACTAGCCATTTAACTTTAACCTTAACTCTAGCTTTACCTTTATGATTAAGTTTCATATTGTTTGGATGAATTAATAATACTCAACATATATTTACTCATTTAGTTCCTCAAGGAACACCTGCTGTATTAATACCATTTATAGTATGTATTGAAACAATTAGTAATATTATTCGACCTGGAACTTTAGCAGTACGACTAACTGCTAATATAATTGCAGGACATTTATTACTTACTCTTTTAGGAAATAGAGGACCCTCAATATCTACTATCTTATTAAGAATTTTAATTATTACTCAAATTGCCCTATTAGTATTAGAATCGGCTGTTTCTATAATTCAATCTTATGTATTTGCTGTTCTTTCTACTCTTTATTCTAGAGAAGTAAATTAATGTCAACTCACTCAAATCATCCATTCCACTTAGTAGATTACAGTCCATGACCTCTAACTGCTTCAATTGGAGCAATAACAACTGTTACCGGAATAGTAAAATGATTCCATCAATACAATATATCTTTATTCATTTTAGGTAATATTATTACTATTTTAACTGTTTATCAATGATGACGAGATGTATCTCGTGAAGGAACCTTTCAAGGATTACATACAGAAGCCGTAACAACAGGATTACGATGAGGAATAATCTTATTTATTTTATCAGAAATTCTATTTTTTATATCTTTTTTTTGAGCCTTTTTTCATAGAAGATTATCTCCATCTATTGAATTAGGAGCAATTTGACCTCCTATAGGAATTATTCCATTTAACCCATTTCAAGTACCATTATTAAATACTGTAATTCTATTAACTTCAGGAATTACAGTAACTTGAGCTCATCATAGACTAATAGAAGGAAATCATTCTCAAGCTACACAAAGTCTATTTTTTACAGTAACATTAGGTATTTATTTTACAATTCTTCAAGCATATGAATACATTGAAGCACCTTTTACAATTGCTGATTCAGTTTATGGATCAACATTTTTTATAGCAACAGGATTTCATGGAATTCATGTATTAATTGGAACTACATTTTTATTAACTTGCTTAATTCGACATTTAAATAATCATTTCTCAAAAAACCATCATTTTGGATTTGAAGCTGCTGCTTGATATTGACATTTTGTTGATATTGTATGACTATTCCTTTATGTATCAATTTATTGATGAGGAAATTAACTATCTATATAGTATAAAAAGTATATTTGACTTCCAATCATAAGGTCTATTATTAATAGCATAGATAATTTTATCAATTTTATTAATAAGTTTAATAATCATAACAATCTCTATAATAGTCATATTATTAGCTTCTATTTTATCAAAAAAAACTTTAATTGACCGAGAAAAATCTTCTCCATTTGAATGTGGATTTGATCCTAAATCCTCTTCTCGATTACCATTTTCCCTACGATTTTTTTTAATTACAATTATTTTTTTAATTTTTGATGTAGAAATTGCCTTAATTTTACCAATTATTTACATTATTAAATTTTCAAACCTATTTATATGAACTACTACATCAATTATTTTTATTTTAATCTTACTTATTGGACTATATCATGAATGAAATCAAGGAATATTAAACTGATCTAATTAATTACAATAGGGTTGTAGTTAATTATAACATTTGATTTGCATTCAAAAAGTATTGAATTTTCAATTTACCTTGAATATGAAGCGATAAATTGCAATTAGTTTCGACCTAATCTTAGGTATAGTTTACCCTTATTCTTTAATTGAAGCCAAAAAGAGGCTTATCACTGTTAATGATAAAACTGAGACTCATACTCCAATTAAAGAAGTATGATGCTCAAGAAAAAGCTGCTAACTTTTATCTTTTAATGGTTAAATTCCATTTATACTTCTTTAATTTATATAGTTTAAAAAAAACATTACATTTTCATTGTAAAATTAAAAATATTTTTTTTATAAATTACTAAAAAAAATTCACTATATATTCAAAGACTAATTAATCTCCCTAACATCTTCAGTATTATACTCTAACTATAAGCTATTTGAATAAAAATAAATTATATATATGTATATAACTAAAACCCAAAGAACAAATCTCAATAAATAAACCTTTAAATTATTATTTTGTAATATCTGATTTAATTGAGAATTTTTAACTAAATTATAATATAATTGTTGACCACCAAAATACTCAGATCAACCTTGATCAAAAGACTTAACTGCTAATTTACCGACAACTAATGGATAATTTATAATTCCATAAGTAGAAATATAAGGTATAAATCATATTGATCCTAAAAAATAAGAACTATTATATATATTTAAAGCCTTATTAAAAAAAAAAAATGAAATATTAGAAATTAAATATCCTATTAATCCCCCTATAATACAAACAAATAAAGTTAATAATTTTAAATAACTAGGCAATACAATTACTAAAGGACTAGAAAAAATTAATCATCTTAATATTCTACCCCCAAAAATTCTTAAAACTAATAAACCTATTATACTTTTTAATATAACTCAACCTTCATCATTCAATATATTTAACGAAGAAAAATTAGAACCTCCAGTTATAGTATAATAAACTAAACGAAATGAATAACAAACAGTCAACCCAGTCGAAAAAAAAAATAAAAAGAAAGAAAATATATTAATATAAGATAAAGAAACTATTTCTAAAATTAAATCTTTCGAATAAAATCCAGTTAAAAAGGGCATCCCACATAATGCTAAATTAGCGACATTAAAACAAGAAGAAGTTAATGGCATTATTAATCTTAAACTTCCCATCAAACGAATATCTTGACAATTATTTATATTATGAATAATAGCTCCAGCACACATAAATAATAAAGCTTTAAATAATGCATGAGTTAATAAATGAAAAAAAGCTAACTTATAATATCCTATTGACAAAATACTTATTATTAATCCTAATTGACTTAAAGTAGATAAAGCAATAATTTTTTTTAAATCAAATTCATAATTAGCCCCTAAACCAGATATAAATATAGTTAACCCAGAAATTAATAGTAATAAATTACCTATTCAAGATCTTCTCAATACGATATTAAATCGAATTAATAAATAAACACCAGCTGTAACCAAAGTAGAAGAATGAACTAAAGCAGATACAGGAGTTGGAGCAGCTATAGCAGCAGGTAACCAAGAAGAAAAAGGAATTTGAGCACTCTTAGTTATTGCTGCTAATATAACTAATCTACCAATAATTAATATTTCTAAATCATTTTTTATTAATTCTAAATAAAAAATATAATTCCAACTTCCATAATTCAATATTCAAGCAATTGCTAACAATAAAGCAACATCACCAATTCGATTAGATAATGCCGTTAACATGCCAGCATTATATGATTTTACATTTTGAAAGTAAATTACTAAACAATAAGAAACAAGACCTAATCCATCTCATCCTAATAAAATTCTAATTAAATTTGGACTAATAATTAATAATATTATTGAACTAACAAATATTAATACTAATATAATAAAACGATTAATTTGATAATCACTATTTATATACTCTTTTCTATAAAAAATTACTAAAGAGGAAATTATTAATACAAAAGACATAAAAATTAAACTTATTCAATCAAATAATAGAGTTATTACAATATTTATTGTATTTAAAGATACTACTTCCCATTCAATAAAAATTCTATAATCATTTATAATAAAAATAATCCCTAATAAAAAACTAAATAATCTAAAAAAAAATAAACTAATAAATCTAATTGTACAAATTGATAAATATTTCACGATTTAAAGAAAATAACTCTCATCATTGACACCACAAATCAATATTTTTTTTAAACTATTTAAATATAAGAATAATATACATATATCTCTCTTCAAAATTAATAAATTTAAAGGAAATCAATGTAAAAATAAAAGTAAAAACTCCCGAATAGAACCTCCACTAAATGAATACACCCCAGAAAAAATTTTTCCGTGTTGTCTATAAGCATACAAATATAAAATATAAACAGCTCTAAAAAATGATGATAATGATAATATTAATATTGAAACTCATGACCAACTAATAATTCTATTAATTAAAGAAATTTCCCCTAATAAATTTAATGAAGGAGGAGCAGCTATATTAACAGAACTCAACAAAAATCATCATAATGCTATAGAAGGTATAAAATTTAATAAACCCTTATTAATTAATAAACTACGACTCCCTAAACGTTCATAAGAAATATTAGCTAAACAAAATAATCCTGAAGAACATAATCCATGAGCAATTATTAAAGTATAAGAACCACAAATCCCTGAATAAGTTATCGTTATTAATCCAGCTAAAACAATTCCTATATGAGCAACTGATGAATAAGCAATTAAAGCTTTTAAATCTGTCTGACATAAACAAATTAAACTAACTAAAACACCTCCTACTAATCTAATTCTAACTCAAATATAATTAAATTTCAAACCTATTAACTGTAAAAAAAATAAAACTCGTAATAACCCATAACCCCCTAATTTTAATATAATCCCAGCTAAAATTATTGAACCAGAAACAGGAGCTTCTACATGAGCCTTAGGAAGTCATAGATGAACTAAAAATATTGGCATTTTTACTAAAAAAGCTATAACTAAAGAAAAATATAAAATTTCTAAATTAAACATATAATTATTTAATAAATAAAAATTTATAGTACCTGTAATTTTATAAATATAAAAAATTCCCACTAACATAGGTAAAGAAACCAATAAAGTATAAAATAATAAATAAATACCCGCCTGTAAACGCTCAGGCTGATATCCTCAACCTAAAATTAAAAATAAAGTAGGAATTAAACTTCTTTCAAAAAATAAATAAAATATAAATAATCTTATTCTGCTAAAAGTTAAAACTAATAAAATTAATAGTAAAATTATATTAACTAAAAATAAATTTACATAATTATTATATTTATAAATAGATCCTCTAGCCATTAACATTAAAGAAACAATTCATAAACTTAACAAAATTAATCCATAAGAAATTAAATCACAACCAAAAAAATATGAAACAGACATAAAATAATTTGTATATATATTTATTAAAATAAAAATAAATCTTAACAAAAATAAAAAACCCTGAACCATTCAATAAGTATTATTTATTAAACACAAAGGAAATAAAAATAAAATAAAAACAATAATTTTTAACATTGTAAAATATTAAATCTTTGAAAATAATCATTCCCATGAGTACGAATTATTCTAACTAAAATAGAAAGACCTAATGCACCTTCACATACTCTAAAAGTTAAAAATATTATTCTAAAAAAAAATTCAAAATTTAATATATTTAAATAAATAAATAATAATAAAAACAAACTTAAAACAATATATTCTAATCTTAATAATATAGACAATAAATGCTTACGATTAGAAACAAAAGTAAACACTCCTATAATAAATAAAATACTCGATAAAATTCAATTTAAAATTATTAACATTAGTTTTAATAGTTTAATAAAAACATTGGTCTTGTAAATCAAAAATAAGATATATTCTTTTAAAACTTCAAGAGAAAAGAAACTTCTTTATCATTAATCCCCAAAATTAATATTTTAATTAAACTACCTCTTGTTATTATACAATGAATTTTATTAACATTATTATTTATTTTTAATTTTATTTTTTATAGTATAAAACACCCATTAGCTATAGGACTAACTTTATTAATTCAAACAACACTAATTTGTTTATCATCAGGATTAATTACTAAAACATTCTGATTTTCTTATATTTTATTTCTTGTATTCTTAGGTGGTATATTAGTATTATTTATTTATGTTACATCACTAGCCTCTAACGAAATATTTACATTTTCAATTAAATTAATAATAACAACAATTATAATATTTTTATTAAGAATTTCTATTTTATTTTTAATAGATAAAAATATTTTAACACAATATATAAATATAGAAATTAAATCAATTTTTGATATAAATTCTTATATTATAGAAAATTCTATATCTCTTATAAAATTATATAATTATCCAACTAATTTACTAACTATCATATTAATAAATTATTTATTAATTACCCTTATTGCTGTAGTAAAAATTACTAAATTATTTAAGGGACCCTTACGACCTATATTTAATTAATGAACAAACCTTTACGAGTAAAATACCCCATTATTAGAATTGCAAACGGAGCTCTTGTAGATCTTCCAGCACCTATTAATATTTCTACATGATGAAATTTTGGATCCCTTTTATTTCTATGTTTAATAATTCAAATTCTTACTGGATTATTCTTAGCTATACATTATACAGCAGATATTAACTTAGCTTTTAACAGAGTTAATCATATTTGTCGAAACGTAAATTATGGATGATTATTACGAACTATGCACGCTAATGGTGCATCATTTTTTTTTATTTGCATTTATTTACATGTAGGACGAGGAATTTACTACGGATCTTATTTATTTACTCCTACCTGATTAGTAGGAGTAATTATTTTATTTTTAGTCATAGGAACAGCTTTTATAGGTTACGTATTACCATGAGGACAAATATCTTTTTGAGGAGCCACTGTAATTACTAACTTACTTTCAGCCGTTCCATATCTAGGAATTGATTTAGTACAATGAGTATGAGGAGGATTTGCAGTAGATAATGCAACTCTAACTCGATTCTTTACTTTTCACTTTATTTTACCTTTTATTGTTCTTGCAATAACAATAATTCATATTTTATTCTTACATGAAACAGGATCTAATAATCCAATAGGAGTAAATTCAAATATTGATAAAATTCCATTTCATCCATATTTTACTTTTAAAGATATTGTAGGATTTATTGTAATAACAACAATTTTAATTTTATTAGTTCTAATTAATCCATATTTATTAGGTGATCCAGATAACTTCATTCCAGCAAACCCATTAGTTACACCTATTCATATTCAACCTGAATGATACTTTTTATTTGCCTATGCAATTTTACGTTCTATTCCTAATAAATTAGGAGGAGTAATTGCTCTTGTATTATCTATTACAATCTTAGCTATTCTACCATTTTATCATTTAAGTAAATTTCGAGGAATTCAATTTTATCCTATTAATCAAATTATATTCTGATTAATAACAGTTACTGTAATTTTATTAACATGAATTGGAGCCCGACCTGTTGAAGAACCTTATATTTTAATTAGACAAATTTTAACAGTAATTTATTTTTCTTATTTTATATTTAACCCATTAATTATTAAATGATGAGATAATTTATTAAACTAGTTAATGAGCTTGAAATAAGCATATGTTTTGAAAATATAAGATAGAAATTTAATTTTCTATTAACTTTACTAAATATAATTATTTAAATTAAATAAATTAAAAAAATCTTAAATCCTACAAAAAATAATAAAAAATTTAATGAAAAAGGTAAAAAACTTTTTCAAGCTACATACATTAATTTATCATACCGAAATCGAGGTAAAGTCCCTCGAACTCAAATAAATATAAAAGAAATAAAAGTTAATTTAATATAAAATAATAAAGAGAATACATCTCTACCTAAAAATATAACACAAAATATTATTCTTATAAATAAAATACTTGCATATTCAGCTAAAAAAATTAAAGCAAATCCACCTCTTCTATATTCTACATTAAACCCAGAAACTAATTCAGATTCACCTTCAGCAAAATCAAAAGGAGTTCGATTAGTTTCAGCTAAAGAAATTCTAAATCAAACTAAAGCTATAGGAAATATAATAAATAAAAATCAAATAAATAATTGGTATTTATAAAACATTAATATATTATATCCACCAATTAAAAAAACAAAACTCAACAAAACTAAAGCTAATCTAACTTCATAAGAAATAGTTTGAGCTACTGCACGCAATCCCCCCAGTAAAGCATAATTAGAATTTGAAGATCATCCAGCAACTATTACAGTATAAACTCCTAAACTAATACAACATAAAAAAAATAATAAACCTAAATTAAAAGAAAAAAGTTTTACAAAAAATGGTATACATATTCAAACTAATAAAGAAAGAAATAAAGAAAAAATAGGAGAAAAATAATAAGAAATATAATTTGATAATAAAGGATAAGTTTGTTCCTTAGTAAATAATTTGATTGCATCACAAAAAGGTTGAGGAATACCTACAATACCAACTTTATTAGGACCTTTACGAATTTGAATATATCCTAAAACTTTACGTTCTAAAAGAGTTAAAAATGCAACTCTTACTAATACAAAAATAATTAATAATAATCTACCAATAATAAATAATAAATTTTCTATAAAAAACAAGTACTATTTGTGATAAAATTCACATAAATAAATTCTAAATTTATTGCACTAATCTGCCAAAATAGTATAAATTATTTATATTCAATATAAAAATAATTATTTATTAAATATTAGGTCCTTTCGTACTGAAATATTTTAATTTATTAAAGATAGAAACCAACCTGGCTTACACCGGTTTGAACTCAGATCATGTAAGAATTTAAAAGTCGAACAGACTCAAAATTTAAGCGACTACACCTAAAATTATATCTTAATCCAACATCGAGGTCGCAATCTTTTTTATCGATATGAACTCTCCAAAAAAATTACGCTGTTATCCCTAAAGTAACTTATTTTTTTAATCACTATTAATGGATCAATTATGCATAAATTAATGACAAAAAAAATTAAAAGTTTATTAAATTTTAATATCACCCCAATAAAATATAATCAACTATTATAATAAAATTAATCTACAAAATTCTAATAATTTATATATAAAGATTTATAGGGTCTTCTCGTCTTTTAATTTTATTTTAGCTTTTTAACTAAAAAATAAAATTTTATTATAAATTTTTATGAAACAGTTAATATCTCGTCCAACCATTCATACCAGCCTTCAATTAAAAGACTAATGATTATGCTACCTTTGCACAGTTAGTATACTGCGGCCATTTAAAACAATCAGTGGGCAGGTTAGACTTTTAAAAAAATTCAAAAAGACATGTTTTTGTTAAACAGGCGAATATTATTTTTGCCGAATTCTTTATAAAAACTTATCATTAAATCTTATTTATACAATATAATATACTAATTTTATCATTTTTTTTTTATTTTTTTAATTAAAATAAATACTTTAATACATAATTAAAATTCAATAAATAATCAATATAATAAAATAAATTATAACAATTTTATTAATAATAACTACTTCTAAGCTTACATTTATTAAATTATTTAATAACTTTTAATAATTTATTTCATAGCTTATCCCATAAAATATTAAAATAAAATAATTATTTAATTAATATATTTAATTAAATAATATAAAATTTCTAAATTAAATTTATTTCTTAAAGAACTAGATACCTTTAAAAACGAATAACATTTCATTTCTAATATATTATACAAAATAATTTTATTACATTAACTTTTATAATATATTAACTCTTTTAAAATCGAAAAAATTATCATAAATAATCTTTATTTAATAAACCCTGATACACAAGGTACAATAAATTAAATTTTCTTTTAAAATATTAATTTTTCAAATTATTTCAATTTTCTTTCACAATACTATTTAACTATAATTAAAATTATTTTTTCTTTATAAAATACTTAAACAATTCTTATAATAATTATTTTTAATAATTTATAATAAAAAAAAAAATGTTTTAATAAATAAAATTTAATCAATTTATATTGATTTGCACAAAAATCTTTTCAATGTAAATGAAATACTTTACTTAATAAGCTTTAAATTGCATTCTAGATACACTTTCCAGTACACCTACTATGTTACGACTTATCTTACCTTAATAATAAGAGTGACGGGCGATGTGTGCATATTTTAGAGCTAAAATCAAATTATTAATCTATATAATTTTACTATCAAATCCACTTTCAATAAAATTTTCAAATTTATATTCATATAAATAATTTTATTGTAACCCATCTATACTTAAATATAAGCTACACCTTGATCTGATATATTTTTTCTTAAAAAATCTTGAAAATTAACTTTCTTATAAAATATTCTAATAACGACGGTATATAAACTGAATACAAACTTAAGTAAGGTCCATCGTGGATTATCGATTAAAAGACAGGTTCCTCTGAATAGACTAAAATACCGCCAAATTTTTTAAGTTTCAAGAACATAACTATTACTACCTTAGTTTTTTAAGATACATTTTAAATAATAGGGTATCTAATCCTAGTTTATAAATAAAATTTCCAAGCCTGCATTATTTAATTTAAAATTTATATAAATTTAAAATTTCACCTAATAAATTTATTTTTATTTTATAAATAATCAATTTAACTATAACTAAAAAAAATTATTTGTATTATTCGTATAACCGCGGCTGCTGGCACAAATTTAGCCACTACTCTTCAATATTACTATCTCTAAATTTCCTTAATTAATAATATTAATTACTGCGATTAATAAATAAATTATTTACTATTAAAATAAATAAAAATCCACACAAAAATTTGCATATAAATTAAACTGATAACAAATTTACAAGCCAAAATAAAACTTTATAACATAAAATAATCTTTAAAATAAATAAACTAAATAAATAATATTAATTTAAATAAATCTATTTAGTAAATTCATTTAATTAAACATTAAAAAATTACAATTAAATATTTATGTAAAAAAACACATGAAAACTCTATTATTACTTTTTAATAAT